GTTAACGTAGCTTAACTAAAGCATAACACTGAAGATGTTAGGATAGGCCCTAGAAAGCCTCGTAAACACACAAGCTTGGTCCTGACTTTACTGTCAGCTTTGATTAAATTTATACATGCGAGTATCTGCGACCCTGTGAGAATGCCCTACCCGTTCCCTTTTAAGGGAAAAAGGAGCCGGTATCAGGCACAACCCTGCGTTTGCCCACAACACCTTGCTTAGCCACACCCCCAAGGGACCCCAGCAGTAATACACATTAAGCCATAAGTGTAAACTTGACTTAGTTAAGATCAAACAGGGCCGGTTAAACTCGTGCCAGCCACCGCGGTTATACGAGAGGCCCAAGTTGACAGAAGCCGGCGTAAAGGGTGGTTAATAGCACAAACACTAAGGCCGAACATCTTCAAGGCTGTCATACGCACCCGAAGACAGGAAGAACTTACACGAAAGTAGCCTTAACATACTATGAAGCCACGAAAGCTAGGAAACAAACTGGGATTAGATACCCCACTATGCCTAGCCCTAAACACAAATACTCCTTTACAATGTATTCGCCAGGGAACAACGAGCCCCAGCTTAAAACCCAAAGGACTTGGCGGTGCTTTAGACCCCCCTAGAGGAGCCTGTTCTAGAACCGATACCCCCCGTTCAACCTCACCCTCTCTTGTTTAACCCGCCTATATACCGCCGTCGTCAGCTTACCCTGTGAAGGCTAAATAGTAAGCAAAATTGGCACAACCCAAAACGTCAGGTCGAGGTGTAGCGCACGGGAGGGGAAGAAATGGGCTACATTTACTGTTACAGTAAATACGGACTTTGCACTGAAATAAGCATCTGAAGGAGGATTTAGCAGTAAGAGAGGAATAGAGCGCCCCTCTGAAACCGGCCCTGAAGCGCGCACACACCGCCCGTCACTCTCCCCGACCACTGCAACTAATAAATAATATACCTAGACTTATTAATAAGGGGAGGCAAGTCGTAACATGGTAAGTGTACCGGAAGGTGCGCTTGGAAAAACCCAGAGCGTAGCTAAATAGTATAGCATCTCCCTTACACCGAGAAGACACCCGTGCAAGCCGGGTCGCACTGATCCCAAACAGCTAGCTCACCCCCAAAAAACAACAACCAACATTAATAAACCCAAATTAACAACAAAGTATTCAAATAAACCATTCTGCCGCCCTAGTATAGGAGATAGAAAAGGACACAGCACGCAATAAATAAGTACCGCAAGGGAAGGCTGAAAGAGCGATGAAATAGCCCAGTTAAGGAAACAAAAGCAGAGTTGAAACCTCGTACCTTTTGCATCATGATTTAGCTAGTAACCCTCGAGCAAAGAGACCTTTACGTTCGAGCCCCCGAAACTAGACGAGCTACTCCAAGACAGCCTATTAAAGGGCAAATCCGTCTCTGTGGCAAAAGAGTGGAGAGAGCTTAGAGTAGAGGTGACAGACCTACCGAGCCTAGTGATAGCTGGTTCCCTGAGAATTGAATAGAAGTTCAGCCTTTTGTTTTCTTAAGCCAAACAGGTTCACTCCAACCCCGGCCCAAAGAGCCTCAAAAGAGTTATTCAACTGAGGAACAGCTCAGTTGAAAAAAGATACAACTTTAATAGGAGGTTAAAGATCATAAGAATTAAAGGCACAGTACCCAAGTGGGCCTAAGAGCAGCCATCCTGTTAGAGAGCGTTAAAGCTCAAGTACTTAAACCCTAAAATTTCGACATTCCCCCTCTGATACCTCTTTACATATCAGGGCTTTCCATGCCCCCATGGAGGAGATACTGCTAATATGAGTAATAAGAGGGCCCAGGCTCTCTCGCATGCACCTGTGTACATCAGAACGAACCCCCACTGACAATTAACGCCCCCACAAACAGAGGGAATTGGGCTAATCTAATAAAAACAGGAAAACCCCTCAACCAACAGCGTTACCCCCACACAGGAGTGCCTCGCGAAAGACAAAAAGAGGGAGAAGGAACTCGGCAAACACTGGCCTCGCCTGTTTACCAAAAACACCGCCTCTTGCTATTATAATATAAGAGGTCCCGCCTGCCCTGTGACTAACAGTTTAACGGCCGCGGTATTTTGACCGTGCGAAGGTAGCGTAATCACTTGTCTCTTAAATGGAGACCTGTATGAATGGCATAACGAGGGCTAAGCTGTCTCCTTCCTCCAGTCAATGAAATTGATCTACCCGTGCAGAAGCGGGTATTGACTCATAAGACGAGAAGACCCTATGGAGCTTTAGACCCCCAAGACAAACTACATTAGGCCCCCCTGACCAACCAGGAAATTAAGCCCAGTAGCTTTTGTCTGGGTGTCTTTGGTTGGGGCGACCGCGGGGCAAGACAAAACCCCCACGTGGAAAGGGGCACACCCCCTTAAAACCAGAGCCACAGCTCTAATTAACAGAAGATCTGACCACCAAGATCCGGCACTGCCGATCAACGGACCCAGTTACCCTAGGGATAACAGCGCAATCCCCTTTTAGAGCCCATATCGACAAGGGGGTTTACGACCTCGATGTTGGATCAGGACTTCCTAATGGTGCAGCCGCTATTAAGGGTTCGTTTGTTCAACGATTAAAGTCCTACGTGATCTGAGTTCAGACCGGAGAAATCCAGGTCAGTTTCTATCTATGGTTATGCTCTTCTCTAGTACGAAAGGACCGAGAAGAGGGGGCCCATGCTCCGAGTAAGCCCCTCCCCCACCTAATGTTGCCCACTAAAGTAGGTAACGGGGGCATACCCCCTGCCTGAGAAAAAGGCTAGTTGGGGTGGCAGAGCCCGGACGTATTGCAGAAGGCCTAAGCCCTTCGAACAGAGGTTCAATTCCTCTCCCTGACTATGCTCACAACCATTTTTACACATATCCTTAACCCCCTGGCATATATCGTACCAGTACTTCTTGCCGTGGCATTCTTAACCCTAGTGGAACGAAAAGTTCTTGGTTATATACAACTACGAAAAGGACCAAACGTTGTGGGCCCCTACGGCCTCCTCCAACCCATTGCAGACGGTGTCAAGCTATTTATTAAAGAGCCTGTACGACCCTCCTCGTCTTCTCCCCTTCTTTTTCTAGTGGCCCCCATGCTCGCACTCACACTAGCTCTCACCCTATGAGCCCCTATGCCCCTTCCCCACCCAGTCACGGACCTCAATCTGAGCATTCTGTTTATCCTAGCACTCTCCAGTCTTGCCGTGTACTCGATTTTGGGCTCCGGATGAGCCTCTAACTCCAAGTACGCACTAATTGGAGCCCTACGGGCCGTAGCCCAGACCATCTCTTATGAGGTCAGCTTGGGGCTAATCCTACTCAGCGCCATTATCTTTACGGGCGGATTTACCCTTCAGACCTTCAATACCACCCAAGAAAGCATTTGACTATTAGTGCCAGCCTGACCCCTGGCTGCCATATGATACATCTCCACCCTTGCTGAGACCAACCGAGCTCCTTTCGACCTTACTGAGGGAGAGTCCGAACTAGTATCAGGCTTTAATGTCGAGTATGCAGGTGGACCTTTTGCCCTCTTCTTCTTGGCAGAATACGCTAATATTCTCCTTATAAACACCCTCTCTGCCACACTATTTTTCGGAGCCTCCCACCTTCCCCACCTCCCCGAACTCACTGCAATCAATCTAATGACCAAAGCAGCCTTTCTCTCAGTGCTCTTTCTCTGGGTCCGAGCCTCCTACCCTCGGTTCCGATACGACCAACTTATACATCTTATCTGAAAAAACTTTCTTCCACTAACCCTAGCCCTCGTTATCTGACATCTCTCCCTGCCTTTAGCTTTTGCAGGCCTACCCCCTCAGCTGTAGCTCAGGAGCCGTGCCTGAATTAAAGGGCCACTTTGATAGAGTGAATCATGGGGGTTAAACTCCCCCCAGCTCCTTTAGAAAGAAGGGGTTCGAACCCTACCTGAAGAGATCAAAACTCTTAGTGCTTCCACTACACCACTTCCTAGTAAAGTCAGCTAAAATAAGCTTTTGGGCCCATACCCCAAACATGTTGGTTAAACTCCTTCCTTTACTAATGAACCCTTACATCCTAACCCTCCTTCTCTTTGCACTAGGCCTTGGCACTACAATTACCTTTGCTGGCTCCCACTGGCTCGTTGCTTGAATAGGACTAGAAATTAATACTTTAGCAATTATTCCCCTAATAGCCCAACACCACCACCCCCGAGCGGTTGAAGCAACCACCAAATATTTCCTCACACAAGCCACCGCGGCCGCCACGCTCCTTTTTGCCAGCACCACCAACGCCTGACTCACCGGACAATGAAATATTCACCTTATAACCCACCCAGTGCCCACCACTATGATTATTCTGGCCCTATCCTTGAAAATTGGACTAGCACCCCTCCACACCTGGCTGCCCGAAGTGCTTCAAGGCCTTGACCTAACCACCGGGCTTATTCTCTCCACATGACAAAAACTAGCCCCCTTCGCCCTCCTCCTACAAATACCCCTCCATGACCGAACAGTTCTTGTTGCCCTCGCCTTAACCTCTACACTTGTTGGCGGCTGGGGAGGCCTAAACCAGACGCAACTACGCAAAATCCTGGCCTATTCTTCAATCGCACACCTAGGTTGAATATTGCTAATTATTCAGTTCGCCCCATCTTTAACCCTCCTCGCACTAGCCACCTACCTTGTTATGACCTCCGCCGCCTTCCTCACCTTAAAACTCAATAGTGCTACCACCATTAACGCACTTTCCACCTCCTGAGCCAGCGCTCCCCTACTTACGGCCCTCCTGCCCATAGTACTACTCTCCTTAGCCGGCCTGCCCCCACTCACAGGCTTCCTCCCAAAATGGTTAATTCTGCAAGAACTTGCTAAGCAAGGCCTGCCTTTCACCGCCACAGTAGCAGCACTCAGCGCCCTCCTTAGCCTTTACTTTTATCTCCGACTCTCCTACGCAATGACCCTCACCATCTCTCCTAATAATGTAGCCGGGACAGCCTCTTGGCGCTTCAACTCTTCTCAACTCGTTGTACCCGTGGCCATTACTACCCTCTCCTCAGCCCTCCTCCTACCCCTGGCCCCCGCCATCACTTCCGCCCTCTCCCTCTAAAGAGGCTTAGGATAGCATTAGACCGAGGGCCTTCAAAGCCCTGAGCGAGAGTGAAAATCTCTCAGCCCCTGTTTAAGGCTTGCAGGACACTAACCCACATCTTTTGTATGCAAAACAAACACTTTAATTAAGCTAAAGCCTTTCTAGACGAGAAGGCCTCGATCCTACAAACTCTTAGTTAACAGCTAAGCGCCCTAACCAGCGAGCATTCGTCTACCTTTCCCCCGCCCGCAGGCAAAAGGGCGGGGGAAAGCCCCGGCAGACGTTAATCCGCCACTTAAGATTTGCAATCTAATGTGTAGAACACCTCGGGGCTTGGTAAAAAGAGGACTTAAACCTCTGTCCGTGGGGCTACAACCCATCGCCTAAACTCTCGGCCATCTTACCTGTGGCAATCACACGATGATTCTTTTCAACAAACCATAAAGATATTGGCACCCTCTACTTAGTATTTGGTGCTTGGGCCGGCATGGTAGGCACGGCTCTAAGTCTGCTCATTCGGGCGGAACTTAGCCAGCCAGGCGCCCTACTAGGGGACGACCAGATCTACAACGTAATCGTCACTGCTCACGCATTCGTGATGATTTTCTTTATAGTAATGCCAATTATGATTGGGGGTTTCGGAAACTGACTTGTACCCCTAATGATTGGGGCCCCTGACATGGCCTTCCCTCGAATAAACAACATGAGCTTTTGACTTCTCCCTCCGTCCTTCCTGCTTCTGCTTGCTTCTTCCGGGGTTGAAGCCGGCGCCGGAACAGGGTGAACAGTTTACCCCCCTCTGGCGGGTAACTTAGCTCACGCCGGAGCCTCAGTAGACCTAACAATCTTCTCTCTTCACTTAGCGGGTATCTCCTCAATTTTAGGAGCAATTAATTTCATCACCACCATCCTAAACATGAAACCTCCCGCCATTTCACAGTATCAAACCCCTCTGTTCGTATGAGCAGTCCTAATTACAGCCGTTCTTCTACTTCTATCACTGCCAGTACTCGCCGCAGGTATTACGATGCTCCTAACAGATCGTAACCTAAACACAACCTTCTTCGACCCTGCGGGGGGAGGAGACCCAATCCTTTACCAACATCTCTTCTGATTCTTCGGTCACCCCGAAGTCTACATTCTTATTCTGCCCGGGTTTGGTATGATTTCTCACATTGTTGCGTACTATGCTGGCAAAAAAGAGCCTTTTGGCTATATAGGAATAGTATGGGCAATAATGGCCATTGGTCTCCTTGGCTTCATCGTATGAGCCCACCACATGTTCACCGTTGGTATGGATGTAGACACACGAGCGTACTTCACTTCTGCCACCATGATTATTGCCATTCCGACAGGCGTTAAAGTCTTTAGCTGACTGGCCACGCTTCATGGAGGAGCAATTAAATGAGAAACCCCGCTCCTCTGAGCATTAGGCTTCATCTTCCTTTTTACGGTGGGAGGACTAACCGGAATCGTGTTAGCCAACTCCTCTCTTGATATTATGCTCCACGACACATACTACGTGGTTGCCCACTTCCACTATGTACTGTCCATGGGCGCTGTGTTCGCCATTATAGCAGGCTTTGTCCACTGATTCCCACTACTCACCGGCTATACTCTGCACAACACATGATCAAAAATCCACTTCGGGGTAATATTTGTAGGAGTTAACTTAACATTCTTCCCTCAACACTTCCTAGGCCTAGCCGGAATACCTCGACGGTACTCTGACTATCCAGACGCCTATACTCTTTGAAACACTGTCTCCTCTTTAGGCTCCCTGATCTCCCTCACGGCAGTAATCATGTTCCTGTTCATTATTTGGGAGGCGTTCGCCGCCAAACGAGAGGTTACTTCTGTTGAACTAACTGCAACTAATATTGAGTGAATGCACGGCTGCCCTCCTCCCTACCACACATTTGAAGAGCCCGCCTTCGTTCAAGTTCAGCTGTCCCGCTAACGAGAAAGGGAGGAATCGAACCCCCTTAAACCGGTTTCAAGCCGGCCACATGGCCACTCTGTCACTTTCTTCATAAGGTACTAGTATAACGATAATACACTGCTTTGTCAAGGCAGAATTGCAGGTTGAACCCCTGCGTATCTTGATTTATGGCCCATCCCTCACAACTAGGATTTCAAGACGCAGCATCACCCGTAATAGAGGAACTTCTCCACTTCCACGACCACGCCCTAATAATCGTATTTCTAATCAGCACTCTTGTACTTTACATTATTGTGGCTATGGTCACAACTAAGCTCACAAACATATACATCCTCGATTCCCAAGAAATCGAAATTATCTGAACGATCCTACCAGCGATCATCCTAATCCTAATTGCCCTCCCCTCACTGCGCATTCTTTATCTAATAGATGAAATCAACAGCCCCCATTTAACCATTAAAGCCATCGGACACCAATGATACTGAAGCTACGAGTACACCGACTACAAAGAAATTGCATTCGACTCATACATAGTCCCCACGCAAGACCTATCCCCCGGACAGTTCCGACTCCTAGAAGTAGACCACCGCATGGTGGTCCCCACTGAGGCCCCCGTACGGGTCTTAGTGACCGCCGAGGATGTTCTCCACTCATGAGCTGTGCCCGCACTAGGGGTCAAAATGGATGCAGTTCCCGGGCGTCTTAATCAAACAGCCTTTATTGCCTCCCGCCCAGGAGTGTTCTATGGACAATGCTCAGAAATTTGCGGGGCAAACCATAGCTTTATACCCATTGTCGTAGAAGCTGTCCCCCTAAAGTACTTCCAAGACTGATCTACGCTAATGCTCGAAGATGCCTCGCTAAGAAGCTAAACAGGGCCTAAAGCGTTAGCCTTTTAAGCTAAAGATTGGTGCCTCCCAACCACCCTTAGCGGCATGCCCCAACTGAACCCCGCACCCTGATTTGCAATTCTAGTCTTCTCCTGACTAGTATTTCTAACTATTGTCGTCCCCAAAACCCTAGCCCACTCCTTCCCAAACGAGCCCGCCCCCCAAAGCACACACGTGCCCAAAACAGAGCCCTGAAACTGACCATGAACCTAAGCTTCTTTGACCAATTTATAAGCCCAGTTTACCTTGGCATCCCTCTCATTGGGCTGTCCTTGCTACTACCATGATTACTATTCCCAGCCCCCTCCTCCCGATGACTAAACAACCGCCTACTTACCCTGCAAACCTGATTTGTGGGCCGTTTTACATCTCAAATGTTTACCCCCATCAACGTAGGAGGTCACAACTGAGCCCTCGTACTTGCCTCATTAATGATTTTCCTCATCTCCTTAAACATACTAGGCCTTCTGCCGTACACATTTACCCCCACCACACAACTGTCCATAAACATAGGCTTGGCCGTCCCCCTCTGACTGGCAACCGTACTAATTGGGCTCCGAAATCAACCCACCGCCGCCCTAGGACATCTACTCCCAGAAGGGACCCCAGTGCCACTGATTCCCGTACTAATTATTATCGAAACAATTAGCCTATTTATTCGACCCCTGGCTCTAGGGGTTCGGCTCACTGCTAACCTGACTGCAGGACATTTGCTTATGCAACTGATCGCCACCGCTGCTTTCGTCCTTCTTCCCCTTATGCCCACTGTCGCTATCCTAACCGCCATCATCTTATTCCTCTTAACTATTCTCGAGGTAGCAGTAGCCATGATTCAAGCATACGTCTTCGTCCTTCTCATCAGCCTCTATTTACAAGAAAACGTCTAATAATGGCCCACCAAGCACACGCATACCACATAGTAGACCCTAGCCCCTGACCCCTGACGGGAGCTGTTGCCGCCCTTCTAATAACCTCTGGACTTGCCATTTGATTTCACTACAACTCATTAACCCTTATCGCCCTGGGCACCATTCTTCTTCTGCTAACAATGTACCAATGATGGCGAGACATCGTCCGAGAAGGGACCTTTCAAGGACACCACACCCCTCCTGTACAAAAAGGCCTCCGATACGGCATGATTCTCTTTATTACATCTGAAGTGTTCTTCTTCCTAGGCTTTTTCTGAGCCTTTTTCCACTCTAGCCTTGCCCCCACCCCTGAAATTGGAGGATGCTGGCCTCCCACGGGCATCACCCCCCTAGACCCCTTTGGGGTCCCCCTGCTAAACACCGCAGTCCTTCTATCCTCTGGCGTTACGGTCACATGAGCCCACCACAGCATCATGGAAGGGGAGCGAAAACAAGCAATTCAGTCACTAGCACTTACCATCCTACTAGGAGGTTACTTCACATTCCTTCAGGCCATAGAATACTATGAAGCCCCCTTTACCATTGCAGACGGCGTATACGGTTCAACCTTTTTCGTAGCCACAGGCTTCCATGGCCTGCACGTCATTATCGGAACAACATTCCTAGCAGTCTGCCTCCTACGTCAAATTAACTACCATTTTACCACGGAACACCACTTCGGCTTTGAAGCAGCAGCATGATACTGACACTTCGTAGACGTAGTTTGACTTTTCCTTTACATTTCAATTTATTGATGAGGATCATATCTTTCTAGTACCAAAAAGTATAAGTGACTTCCAATCACCCGGTCTTGGTTAAAGTCCAAGGAAAGATAATGAATTTAATCACCACAGTGATCCTTATCACCGTTACGCTGTCTACCATTCTAGCAATCGTCTCCTTCTGGCTTCCTCAAATGAACCCTGACCAAGAAAAATTATCCCCCTACGAATGCGGGTTCGACCCCCTAGGCTCGGCCCGACTCCCGTTCTCCATGCGCTTCTTTTTGGTCGCCATCCTATTTCTTCTCTTCGACCTAGAAATTGCCCTCCTTCTCCCCCTCCCTTGAGGAGACCAGCTTCCCAGCCCTTTGACAACCTTTTTCTGGGCCGCCCTGGTGCTCGTCCTCCTCACACTAGGCCTCGTCTACGAATGAATTCAAGGAGGGCTGGAATGAGCTGAATAGGTATTTATTTTAACTAAAATATTTGATTTCGGCTCAGAAGCTTGCGGTTAAAGTCCGTAACTACCTAATGACCCCCACACATTTTACTTTTTCCGCAGCCTTTCTCCTCGGACTGGCAGGGTTAGCGTTCCACCGCACCCACCTCCTCTCTGCCCTTCTTTGCTTAGAGGGGATAATACTCTCCCTCTTCCTAGCCCTATCCTTATGAACATTAGAACTCACCTCAACTAGCTTCTCTGCCGCCCCCCTTCTCCTACTAGCCTTCTCCGCATGCGAGGCTAGCGCAGGCCTAGCACTACTTGTTGCAACAGCCCGCACCCATGGCACAGACCACCTACAAAACCTCAACCTGCTGCAATGTTAAAAGTACTAATCCCCACAATTATGCTTGTCCCAACCGCCTGGCTAACCAGCCCTAAATGGCTCTGACCCACAACCCTGGCCCACAGCCTCATTATTGCCGTGCTAAGCCTCTCATGGCTTAACTGCACCACGGAAGCAGGCTGAACTACTCTTAACCGCATAATAGCCCTAGACCCCCTGTCCACACCCCTGCTCGTACTCACTTGCTGATTGCTACCACTAATGATCCTCGCCAGCCAAAATCACACCCTGCCAGAGCCCATTAACCGACAACGAATATACATCACCCTTTTAATTTCCCTCCAAATCTTTCTTATCTTGGCTTTTTCCGCCACCGAAGTAATTCTCTTCTACGTTATATTCGAGGCCACTCTCATCCCCACCCTCATTATTATTACCCGATGAGGTAACCAAACCGAACGCCTAAATGCAGGCACTTACTTCCTGTTTTACACCCTAGCCGGCTCCCTTCCTCTCCTAGTAGCACTGCTCCTTCTACACAACTACACGGGCACTCTCTCCCTTCTGACACTTCAATATGCCCCCGCCATCCCGATACTCACAGTGGCCGACAAGCTATGATGAGCCGGATGTTTACTGGCTTTTTTAGTTAAAATACCGCTGTACGGGATACACCTCTGACTCCCCAAAGCTCATGTAGAGGCCCCCATCGCAGGCTCCATGGTCCTAGCGGCTGTCCTCCTGAAACTCGGAGGCTACGGCATAATCCGCATGATAATCATACTTGAGCCCCTCACCAAAGACCTTGCTTACCCTTTTATCATCCTGGCCCTCTGGGGGGTAGTCATAACAGGGTCAATTTGTCTGCGCCAAACCGACCTTAAGTCCCTAATCGCCTACTCCTCAGTGGGCCACATGGGCCTTGTCGCAGGCGGTATTCTTATCCAAACTCCATGAGGCCTTACCGGAGCCGTGATCTTAATAATTGCCCACGGCCTCACCTCCTCTGCCCTCTTCTGCTTAGCAAACACTAACTATGAACGAACACATAGCCGAACCATAGTTCTTGCCCGCGGAATACAAACCCTCCTTCCTCTTATGACAGCTTGGTGGTTCATTGCCAGTCTCGCCAACCTCGCCCTACCCCCTCTCCCCAACCTAATGGGTGAGCTGATGATTATTACCTCCCTACTGACCTGGTCTTGATGAACTATCATCTTAACTGGGGCCGGAACTCTTATTACCGCGGGCTACTCCTTGTACATGTTCCTCATAACACAACGCGGGCCGACCCCCGACCACATTATTAACCTAAACTCATCCCACACCCGAGAACACCTTCTTCTGGCGCTGCACCTGCTCCCCCTCCTGCTGCTCATTGCTAAGCCTGACCTGATTTGAAGCTGAACCTCCTGTAGACATAGTTTAGCGAAAACGTTAGATTGTGATTCTGAAAACAAGGGTTAAACCCCCTTTGTCCACCGAGAGAAGCTTGCCAGCGACGAAGGCTGCTACCCCTCGTACCCTCGGTTGAATTCCGGGGCTCCCTCGAGGCTTTTAAAGGATAATAGCTCATCCGTTGGTCTTAGGAACCAAAGACTCTTGGTGCAACTCCAAGTAAAAGCTATGCACTCTACCCCCCTTATAATGACCTCCAGCCTCCTAGTCATCTTTTCTCTCCTCTTTTATCCACTGCTGACCACCCTGTCCCCATCCCCTAAAGCACCCGCCTGGGCCACCGACAAGGTCAAAACAGCGGTCAAACTGGCATTCTTCGTCAGCCTACTCCCCCTCTTCCTGTTCTTATCTGAAGGCGCCGAAACAGTAATCACCAACTGATCCTGAATAAACACCTATATCTTTGACGTCAACATTAGCTTTAAATTTGATTTCTACTCCATTATTTTTACCCCCGTAGCCCTGTATGTCACATGATCAATCCTAGAGTTTGCATCATGATACATGCACGCTGATCCCTACATGAACCGATTCTTTAAGTACCTCTTAACTTTCCTTGTAGCCATGATCATCCTGGTTACTGCCAACAACATGTTCCAAATCTTCATTGGCTGAGAAGGAGTAGGCATTATATCGTTCCTCCTCATCGGCTGATGGTACGGCCGGGCAGACGCCAACACCGCCGCCCTTCAAGCCGTATTATATAACCGGGTGGGAGATATCGGCCTCATTTTTGCTATGGCTTGAATGGCAACCAACCTTAACTCTTGAGAGTTTCAACAAGTCTTCACCGCCTCCAAAGACATCGACCTTACCTACCCCCTCTTAGGGTTAGTCATTGCGGCAACCGGAAAGTCAGCCCAATTTGGCCTCCACCCCTGGCTGCCTTCTGCAATAGAAGGCCCGACCCCAGTGTCTGCCCTACTTCATTCTAGCACCATAGTAGTTGCAGGCATCTTTCTTCTGATCCGCACTAGCCCCCTTATGGAGAACAACCCTGCCATCCTAACCACTTGCCTATGTCTCGGGGCCCTAACCACCCTTTTTACCGCTACCTGTGCCCTAACCCAAAACGACATCAAGAAGATTGTGGCCTTCTCAACATCCAGCCAGCTAGGCCTCATGATAGTCACCATCGGCCTAGGACAGCCTCACCTGGCCTTCCTGCACATTTGCACCCATGCCTTCTTTAAAGCCATGCTCTTCCTCTGCTCGGGATCCATTATTCACAGCCTAAACGACGAGCAAGACATCCGAAAGATAGGAGGCATACACGAGCTAACCCCCTTCACGTCCTCCTGTTTAACGGTGGGCAGCCTTGCACTAACTGGTACCCCCTTCCTAGCCGGATTCTTCTCCAAAGATGCTATCATCGAAGCCCTCAACACCTCTTACCTCAACGCCTGAGCCCTGTCCCTTACCATCCTCGCCACTTCCTTCACGGCAATCTACAGCCTTCGAGTCGTATTCTTCGTCTCAATAGGCCACCCACGATTTAACACGCTAGCACCCATCAACGAAAACAACCCGGCCGTTATTAACCCCATCAAACGGCTCGCCTGAGGAAGCATTATTGCCGGGCTATTAATCACCGCAAACATCATCATTCCTAAAACCCCCGTTATGACCATACCAACCACCCTGAAGATGGCAGCCCTTATCGTCACCCTCCTCGGCCTGTTTACAGCACTAGAACTAGCCCAGCTTACCAACAAACAGTTTAAGCCCACCCCTAACATCACCCCCCACAACTTCTCAAACATGCTCGGCTTTTTCCCAGCCGTTGTCCATCGCTTCCCTCCGAAAATGAACCTAGTACTAGGCCAGTTTATTGCAGCCCAAATGGTTGACCAGACATGATTCGAGAAGTCAGGACCAAAAGCCATCTCATCCGCCAACCTCCCCCTAGTGACAACCACAAGCAACGCGCAACGGGGCATGATTAAGACATTTTTAGCCACCTTCTTTATTACGTTCATACTTGGCCTCCTGGCTTTAACACTTTAAACCGCCCGCAAAGCCCCGCGACTTGCACCTCGAACTACCTCTAGAACGACAAATAACGTTAAAAGGAGAACCCATGCCCCCACTACAAGAACCCAACCCCCCAAAGAATACATAACCGCCACCCCAGTTAAATCTCCACGCAGCACGGACATTTCAGACGCCTGATCCACACTAACCCCCGTCCCTCCAAATCATCCCTTTCAAAAATAAGCTGCTCCCAGAACCACCCCTGCCCCATAGGTCAGGGAGTTTAGTACCACCCGAGGGCTGCCCCACGTCTCAGGATGCGGCTCTGATGCCAACGCGGATGAATATGCAAACACCACCAACATTCCCCCCAGGTAGATTAAAAAGAGAATCAACGATAAAAAAGTTCCTCCACATACCATTATTAACCCACAGCCCATGCCCGATACAACTACTAAACCCAAGGCAGCAAAATATGGGGACGGATTAGAAGCCACCACAATTAAACCCAAAAGCAACCCTTGCATAAATATAACTACTGAATAAAGCATGATCCCTGCCTAGATTCTAACTAAGACTGGTGACTTGAAAAACCACTGTTGTTATTCAACTACAGGAACATAATGGCTAACCTTCGAAAAACCCACCCCCTTCTTAAAATTGCAAACGACGCACTAGTGGACCTTCCTACTCCATCTAACATCTCAGCATGATGAAACTTTGGCTCTCTCCTAGGCCTGTGCCTGGTTGCTCAAATCCTCACAGGCCTCTTCTTAGCCATACATTACACCTCCGACATTGCCACCGCCTTTTCTTCCGTGGCCCACATTTGCCGAGACGTTAACTTTGGCTGACTCATTCGAAACATGCACGCCAACGGAGCCTCCTTCTTCTTCATCTGCATCTACCTCCACATCGGCCGGGGGCTCTATTACGGCTCATACCTGTATAAAGAGACCTGGAATATCGGCGTAGTACTTCTCCTTCTCGTTATAATAACCGCATTTGTCGGCTATGTTCTACCCTGAGGACAAATGTCATTCTGAGGAGCAACGGTTATCACTAACCTCCTCTCAGCAGTCCCCTACGTTGGAGGTACGCTAGTCCAATGAATCTGAGGAGGCTTTTCTGTAGACAACGCCACCCTTACCCGATTCTTTGCTTTCCATTTCCTGTTCCCATTTGTAGTACTTGCAGCCACGCTTCTACACCTTCTCTTCCTCCACCAAACAGGGTCTAACAACCCAGCCGGACTCAATTCCGACGCGGACAAAATCCCCTTCCACCCATACTTCTCTTACAAGGACCTCCTAGGCTTTGCAGTCATGCTTCTGGTCCTGACCTCCCTTGCCCTTTTTTCCCCGAACTACCTGGGGGACCCCGACAACTTCACCCCCGCCAACCCCTTGGTGACCCCGCCTCATATTAAGCCAGAGTGATATTTCCTATTTGCCTACGCGATCCTCCGATCTATTCCCAACAAACTTGGAGGGGTATTGGCCCTTCTGGCATCTATTCTAGTACTAATACTTGTTCCCTTTGTACACACCTCCAAACAACGAAGCCTAACCTTTCGCCCTATCTCCCAATTCCTGTTTTGAGCATTGGTCGCCGACGTCATGATCCTCACTTGAATTGGCGGGATGCCCGTGGAGCACCCATACATCATCATCGGACAAGTTGCCTCCGTCCTTTATTTCTCCATCTTCCTCGCCCTATTTCCCATGGCGGGATGACTAGAGAACAAACTTCTATTAAGCGCCTGCACTAGTAGCTCAGCGCCAGAGCGCCGGTCTTGTAAGCCGGCCGCCGGAGGTTAAAATCCTCCCTATTGCTCAAAGAAGGGAGATTCTAACTCCCACCACTGGCTCCCAAAGCTAGCATCCTAAATTAGACTATTCTTTGGTAAAATACATATATGTATTAACACCATATATTTATATACAACATACATAATAATGCTTTAGGACATGTATATGTTTAATCAACATTACTAGGCTTTCCACATTCATTCATCAACAATCATTCAAGAGATACAAAATGCATCAGATTTAAGAAAGCAAAAATGAAAACTCATAGAAATTACCCAACTAGATAACCTCACCCAAGTCAAGACCTAACACAGATTTATCTCGACCATATATACCAGGACTCAATTACCCGTTCAATAAGAAATTCCGATGTAGACAAGAATAGCATGCATAGCGTTTAGCTATAAGTGATCACGGTTATTGATGGTCAGGGACAACTATTCGTGGGGGTCGCACAAGGTGAACTATTCCTGGCATTTGGTTCCTACTTCAGGGGCACTAATTGGTATCATCCCCCATTCTTTCATTGAACCTGGCATATGGTTGTTGGAGGGGTTCTAGATAACCGTGACCCCACATGCCGGGCGTTCTTTCTAATGGACTAGGTTATTTTTTCTCTATTTCCTTTCCTCTGGCATTTCACAGTGCAGCGCGAAGGTTAACAGACAAGGGTGCTCATTTTTCTTGCGTAAGTCACAATTAATCCATGGTATAAGACTTTATTAACCTCATTGCATAACTGATATCAAGAGCATAATTAGTGGTTTTTACTCCTAACATCCCTATGATATGCCCCCCTAGGGTTTTCCGCGTAAAACCCCCCTACCCCCCTAAACTCGTGACAATGTATTCATTCCTGAAAACCCCCCGGAAACAGGAAAGCCTCGAGCTGGGTAGATCCTCCCCAAAAACGTGATTATTTACATTATTATAATGTTATTTTC